ATTCGTTGGCAATATGTCTACGCTGGTTCAAATCCAGCTCGGCCCAACAATTCGCCAATATACCATGAGATGGTATAACCCCCCTGTCCTTCAGAAATACCCGATACGGAGGAATAAGAATAAAAAAGAATCAAAATTTCTGCTAGATCCCTTCTTCTTATTTCCCTGGGATTGTAGTTCAATTGGTCAGAGCACCGCCCTGTCAAGGCGGAAGCTGCGGGTTCGAGCCCCGTCAGTCCCGACAGATTCAATAAGTACATCAATAATCTTTCCTTTTTCTATCAACAGGGGAACCAGAATAAAAATTTCATTCCCCCGGGAGGGTTCTTTTTTCTTTCCCCTTTCGTTTCGCCTTTCTCATCAAACAAAAATAAATAGGGGGGTTTTCGTTACTTCAACTAGTTCAACACTAGTTGGTAGTAGAAAGACATATGTAGATTTGTACAATTGATGGAAGCACTATAGTCAGTATTCCAAGAGATACTGAATCTGCTTTTTCGATGGAATAGAGGACTCTGTACTCTATGTTTCTCAAGCGCACATACAAAAATGGAATTCCTTTCTTGTACAACACAAAATTAATTTAACAGAATTCCCTTGATAGAATACTTTTCCAACTTAAAAAGTATCCCCTTCTGACTCCGGTTTTGTTTGTGTAACCTCAACTTCTATTCTAATGTGAAGTTGAAAAAAGATCTTTCATTCAAAAGTAATTTTTGATTGGATCGGGAATCCTATTTTGGATTCAGTATGGATAAAAGATCTTCCTATGTTATACTATTCAATTCGCGACGACGAATTGATTTGTTGATTTGATAGCTCAGATATTGTTATTCATGATATTGATCCGATTCAAGATCATTGAGAGATAATTCATTGAATTTACAGGCGAAAGCTTTATCATCTCTATGGGATTAAATCCCGAGTTATTGTGAAGTAAAAAAAAGATGAGATTATGGAAGTAAATATTCTTGCATTTATTGCTACTGCATTGTTCATTCTAGTTCCTACTGCTTTTCTGCTTATCATTTATGTAAAAACAGAAAGTCAAAATCAAAATAAAAAGGATTAATTAATTTGAATGAAATTGACTTCTGAGTTCTTATCAAAGATTGAATAAAAAATCAAAGATTGAATAAAAAAAGTAAAATGACTCCAATTTGGCGTCTTAAATGAAATGAACGGACTAGAATCGACAGTATTCTATCAGATCCGATACTATAGTATCGTAAGAGTATAGTAAGAAAGAAATATATATTTCTTTCTTACTATACTATTTATTAGTGTTAGTGTAGTGTATAAAGTTTTACTTTCTAATTTATAATAAAGACAGGGGCTTCGTGTCGATCAATCTACAATATGATCTTGATATATGTAAATATCAAGATAATCTATGGAATTTACATAGAACCAATTATCTTTTTTTATACATCTTTTTTTGATCAATATTAAATAATTGTCTTGTCTTACTTTCTAGTTATAATTTCTAGATTTCTTATTATTTGCAATCTGAGTCTCGTGATCTATCGAAAGAATCAACGAAGGAAAAAGCATTATCGGCATCTCTACTACTATTAATAAAGAGTCGTATTTTTCTAGCATTCCAACTATCTGTATCCCGTTGCTTTCGAGATACAAATATAGGAATCCTTGAAATATGTCTTTGATTGAAATAATTTTAGTCATAAAATAAATTACTCCACTAGAATCCAATGACTAGAATCCAATGTAAGTCCTAAATGAAGATATTTTTTAAATAATTCAAAACATGTTCCAGAACGGTCTATAAAACAATTGATACGGTTTGATTCCTCAGTCAATTCGTAGTACCTCTAGAGTCCACTTCTTCCCCATACTACGAGTGAAAGGGAAAAAGTAAAGACTACCATTAAAGCAGCCCAAGCGAGACTTACTATATCCATGTGACTTATGTCCCCTATCTCTATGAAGGAATTATTCCATTATTGCTCATTAATAATAGTGGAATCAACGGCGCAGAGTCAAAAAGGGACTCTGACCGAACACTGTTGATGAACTAATCCCAATAACTTCTACTAAATTCCTATACGACTTCTAATTGGGAAAGACTAAACACAAGTCAAATAATAGGCAATGACGTCTTAAGGGAATGTTACTAATGGAACATATAGGAATAATAAGGCCTATTCTTTTCGCCCGTTTTTATCTCTATAGAAGATAATTCTATTCTCCATTCAGTCTAATATTGAATGTGAACACTCATAAATTCTCGTGAGTCTGTATATATATACAGTAACTATTATTAAGTATATATATATATTAAGTATATAAGTATATAAGGCTCTTCTGGTCTTTACACAACTAAACTGCTAATTTAATTAGATTTCGTATCTGTCTATCCAACGGAATTCAAGACCCAGCCAGTACATTAGTAGTAGAATAGAGGGGGATCTGGAAGTCGTGATAGCCCTTCCACCATTAGGCCACCATTAGAATCTTTTTAATCCTAGATGCAAAGATT